GTTGATGTAGCTTAATATTAAAGCAAGGCACTGAAAATGCCTAGATGAGTATATAAACTCCATAAACACATAGGTTTGGTCCCAGCCTTCCTATTGATTCTTAATAAACTTACACATGCAAGCATCCACACCCCGGTGAAAATGCCCTCCGAGTCTAACGGAACCAAGAGGAGCAGGTATCAAGCACACACCTTGTAGCTCACAACACCTTGCTTAACCACACCCCCACGGGAAACAGCAGTGATAGAAATTAAGCCATAAACGAAAGTTTGACTAAGTTATATTAACTAGGGTTGGTAAATCTCGTGCCAGCCACCGCGGTCATACGATTGACCCAAATTAATAGGAATACGGCGTAAAGCGTGTTAAAGCCTTCAATCAAATAGAGTTAAATTTTAATTAAGCTGTAAAAAGCCACAATTATAACAAAAATAAACGACGAAAGTAACTCTACAACCGCTGACACACTATAGCTAAGACCCAAACTGGGATTAGATACCCCACTATGCTTAGCCCTAAACACAAATAATTATATAACAAAATTATTCGCCAGAGTACTACCAGCAACAGCTTAAAACTCAAAGGACTTGGCGGTGCTTCACACCCTTCTAGAGGAGCCTGTTCTATAATCGATAAACCCCGATAAACCTCACCAATCCTTGCTAATACAGTCTATATACCGCCATCTTCAGCAAACCCTAAAAAGGAACAAAAGTAAGCATAATCATAATACACAAAAACGTTAGGTCAAGGTGTAACCTATGGAATGGAAAGAAATGGGCTACATTTTCTATCTCAAGAAAATCCAATACGAAAGTTATTATGAAACTAATAACCAAAGGAGGATTTAGTAGTAAACTAAGAATAGAGTGCTTAGTTGAATTAGGCCATGAAGCACGCACACACCGCCCGTCACCCTCCTCAAATAAACATAATGTACTAAAATATATTTACACACATTAGCCACATGAGAGGAGACAAGTCGTAACAAGGTAAGCATACTGGAAAGTGTGCTTGGACAAATCAAGATATAGCTTAAACAAAGCATCTAGTTTACACCTAGAAGATTTCACATATCACGAATATCTTGAACTAAAGCTAGCCCACAATTTTACTCAACCCAACAATCAAAACAAAATAAAACAAAACATTTATTCAATACCTTAAAGTATAGGAGATAGAAATTTTAACTTGGCGCTATAGAGAAAGTACCGTAAGGGAACGATGAAAGAAAATATTCAAAGTATAAGAAAGCAAAGATTACCCCTTGTACCTTTTGCATAATGAGTTAACTAGTATAAAGCTTAACAAAACGAATTTTAGCTAAGCCACCCGAAACCAGACGAGCTACCCATGAACAGTTTATTAAGAACCAACTCATCTATGTAGCAAAATAGTGAGAAGATTCATAGGTAGAGGTGACACGCCCAACGAGCCTGGTGATAGCTGGTTGTCCAGGAAATGAATTTAAGTTCAGCTTTAAACATACTAAAAACCAAACAAATTTCACTGTATTTTTAAAAGTTAGTCTAAAAAGGTACAGCCTTTTAGAAACGGATACAACCTTGACTAGAGAGTAAAATCTGATAATACCATAGTAGGCCTAAAAGCAGCCACCAATTAAGAAAGCGTTAAAGCTCAACAATAATAATGATATTAATTCCACTAGTAAACAATCAACTCCTAGCCTAATACTGGACCAATCTATTAAAAAATAGAAGCAATAATGTTAACATGAGTAACAAGAAGTACCTTCTCCTTGCATAAGTTTAAGTCAGTATCTGATACTACTCTGACTATTAACAGCAAATAAAACCAACCTAATAATAAATAATTTATTAACCATACTGTTAATCCAACACAGGAATGCACTTAAGGAAAGATTAAAAGAAGTAAAAGGAACTCGGCAAACACGAACCCCGCCTGTTTACCAAAAACATCACCTCCAGCATTTCCAATATTGGAGGCACTGCCTGCCCAGTGACAATCGTTAAACGGCCGCGGTATCCTGACCGTGCAAAGGTAGCATAATCATTTGTTCTCTAAATAAGGACTTGTATGAATGGCCACACGAGGGTTCTACTGTCTCTTACTTCCAATCAGTGAAATTGACCTTTCCGTGAAGAGGCGGAAATAAGCCAATAAGACGAGAAGACCCTATGGAGCTTTAACTAACTAGCCTAAAGAAAATAAATACAACCACCAAGGGATAATGACACTCTCAATAAGCTAGCAGTTTCGGTTGGGGTGACCTCGGAGAACAGAAAATCCTCCGAACGATTTTAAAGATTAGACCAACAAGTCAAATCACAATATCGCTCATTGATCCAAAGAAATTTGATCAACGGAACAAGTTACCCTAGGGATAACAGCGCAATCCTATTCAAGAGTCCATATCGACAATAGGGTTTACGACCTCGATGTTGGATCAGGACATCCAGATGGTGCAACCGCTATCAAAGGTTCGTTTGTTCAACGATTAAAGTCCTACGTGATCTGAGTTCAGACCGGAGTAATCCAGGTCGGTTTCTATCTATTATACATTTCTCCCAGTACGAAAGGACAAGAGAAATAAGGCCAACTTTAAACAAGCGCCTTAAACCAATTAATGATTTCATCTTAATTAACTCCGTAAGCAAATCACACCCTAGAAAAGGGTCAAGTTAAGGTGGCAGAGCCCGGTAATTGCGTAAAACTTAAACCTTTATGATCAGAGATTCAAATCCTCTCCTTAACAAAAATGTTTATAATTAATATCCTAATGCTAATTATCCCTATCCTTCTAGCCGTAGCATTTCTCACACTAGTGGAACGAAAAGTCCTAGGGTATATGCAACTTCGAAAAGGCCCTAATGTAGTAGGCCCATACGGTCTACTTCAACCTATCGCAGATGCAATCAAGCTCTTTATTAAAGAACCACTACGACCAGCCACATCATCAATTTCAATATTTATCTTAGCACCTATCCTAGCCCTAAGCCTAGCTCTAACTATATGAATTCCCCTACCTATACCCTACCCACTCATCAACATAAATCTAGGAGTCCTATTTATATTAGCTATATCAAGCTTAGCTGTATATTCTATTCTTTGATCAGGTTGAGCCTCCAACTCAAAATACGCGCTAATCGGAGCACTACGAGCAGTAGCACAAACAATTTCATACGAAGTTACACTGGCAATTATTCTACTATCCGTACTACTAATAAGTGGATCCTACACCCTTTCCACCTTAATTATCACACAAGAACAAGTATGACTAATCTTCCCGGCATGACCCTTAGCAATAATGTGATTCATCTCTACACTAGCAGAAACAAATCGAGCTCCATTCGATCTTACCGAAGGAGAATCAGAATTAGTCTCAGGCTTTAACGTAGAATATGCAGCAGGACCATTTGCCTTATTCTTTATAGCAGAATACGCAAATATTATTATAATAAACATTTTCACAACAATCTTATTTCTAGGAGCATTTCACAACCCATACATACCAGAACTCTACACAATCAACTTCATTATCAAATCACTACTACTTACAATCTCCTTTCTATGAATCCGAGCATCCTATCCTCGATTCCGCTACGACCAACTAATACACTTATTATGAAAAAATTTTTTACCCCTAACACTAGCCCTATGCATATGACATGTATCATTACCCATCCTTCTATCAAGCATTCCCCCTCAAACATAAGAAATATGTCTGACAAAAGAGTTACTTTGATAGAGTAAATAATAGAGGTTTGAGCCCTCTTATTTCTAGAACTATAGGAATTGAACCTACTCCTAAGAATCCAAAACTCTTCGTGCTCCCAATTACACCAAATTCTAATAGTAAGGTCAGCTAATTAAGCTATCGGGCCCATACCCCGAAAATGTCGGTTTATATCCTTCCCGTACTAATAAACCCAATCATCTTTATTATTATCCTATCAACAATTATACTAGGAACCATTATCGTCATAATTAGCTCCCACTGACTACTCATCTGAATTGGATTTGAAATAAACATACTCGCCATTATTCCTATTATAATAAAAAAACATAACCCACGAGCCACAGAAGCATCAACTAAATATTTCCTAACCCAATCAACAGCCTCAATGCTACTAATAATAGCCATCATTATTAACTTAATATACTCAGGTCAATGAACTGTAATAAAACTATTTAACCCAATAGCATCTATACTTATAACAATAGCCCTCGCTATAAAATTAGGAATAGCCCCATTCCACTTCTGAGTCCCAGAAGTCACACAAGGCATTCCCCTATCATCCGGCCTAATCCTACTTACATGACAAAAACTAGCCCCAATATCAGTGTTTTATCAAATTTTCCCATCCATCAACCTAAACCTAATCCTAACCCTATCAATTCTATCAATCATAATTGGAGGCTGAGGAGGACTAAACCAAACCCAACTACGAAAAATCATAGCTTATTCATCAATTGCCCACATAGGCTGAATAACAGCAATTCTACCATATAACCCCACTATAACACTACTAAACTTAATTATCTACATTATCATAACCTCCACCATATTCATGCTATTTATAGCTAACTCAACTACCACTACCCTATCACTATCACACACATGAAATAAGGCACCCATCATAACCGCCCTAGCCCTTGTCACCCTTCTATCAATAGGAGGACTTCCCCCTCTCTCAGGATTTATACCAAAATGACTAATTATCCAAGAAATGACAAAAAATAATAGTATTATTATACCTACCCTTATAGCAATCACAGCACTACTAAACCTCTATTTCTACATACGACTCACATACTCCACTGCACTAACAATATTCCCCTCCACAAATAATATAAAAATAAAATGACAATTCTCCAATATAAAACAAATAACCCTACTACCAACAATAACTGTAATATCTACCCTACTTCTACCACTCACACCAATTCTATCAGTGCTAGAATAGGAATTTAGGTTAAATAGACCAAGAGCCTTCAAAGCCCTAAGCAAGTACAATTTACTTAATTCCTGATAAGGACTGCAAGACTATATCTTACATCTACTGAATGCAAATCAATTACTTTAATTAAGCTAAGTCCTCCCTAGATTGGTGGGATCCACCCCCACGAAACTTTAGTTAACAGCTAAATACCCTAATCAACTGGCTTCAATCTACTTCTCCCGCCGCGAGAAAAAAAAGGCGGGAGAAGCCCCGGCAGAATTGAAGCTGCTTCTCTGAATTTGCAATTCAACGTGAAATTCACCACAGGACTTGGTAAAAAGAGGAATTCAACCTCTGTCTTTAGATTTACAGTCTAATGCCTCACTCAGCCATTCTACCTATGTTCATTAACCGCTGACTATTCTCAACCAACCATAAAGATATCGGTACTCTATACTTACTATTTGGTGCTTGAGCTGGTATGGTAGGAACAGCTTTAAGCCTACTAATCCGTGCCGAACTAGGCCAACCTGGAACCCTACTCGGAGATGACCAAATCTACAATGTAATCGTAACCGCACATGCATTTGTAATAATTTTCTTTATAGTTATGCCAATCATAATCGGAGGATTCGGCAATTGACTAGTCCCCCTAATAATTGGCGCTCCTGATATAGCTTTCCCCCGAATAAACAATATAAGCTTCTGACTCCTCCCCCCTTCTTTCTTATTACTTCTAGCCTCCTCAATAGTCGAAGCTGGAGCAGGAACAGGCTGAACTGTGTACCCCCCTTTAGCTGGTAATCTGGCCCATGCAGGAGCCTCTGTAGACCTAACTATCTTTTCTCTGCACCTAGCAGGTGTTTCCTCCATCCTAGGAGCTATTAATTTTATTACAACAATCATCAATATGAAACCCCCAGCTATATCACAATATCAAACTCCATTATTTGTATGATCAGTGTTAATTACTGCCGTACTATTACTCCTGTCACTCCCCGTACTAGCAGCTGGCATTACTATACTACTCACAGACCGAAACCTAAACACTACCTTCTTTGATCCAGCAGGAGGAGGAGACCCCATCCTGTATCAACATTTGTTCTGATTCTTTGGACACCCCGAAGTGTACATTCTTATTCTACCTGGCTTTGGAATAATCTCCCATATTGTAACTTATTACTCAGGAAAAAAAGAACCATTTGGATACATAGGCATAGTCTGAGCTATAATGTCAATTGGATTCTTAGGATTTATTGTATGAGCCCATCATATGTTTACAGTCGGAATAGATGTCGATACACGAGCCTACTTTACATCAGCTACTATAATTATTGCTATTCCAACTGGAGTAAAAGTCTTTAGCTGACTAGCAACACTCCACGGAGGTAATATCAAATGATCTCCCGCTATAATATGAGCCCTAGGCTTCATTTTCCTTTTTACAGTAGGAGGTTTAACCGGGATTGTCTTAGCTAATTCCTCCCTCGATATCGTTCTTCACGATACCTATTATGTAGTTGCACACTTTCACTACGTGCTGTCAATAGGAGCTGTATTCGCTATTATAGGAGGATTCGTGCACTGATTCCCGCTATTCTCAGGCTACACTCTTAACGACACGTGAGCTAAAATCCACTTTGTAATTATATTTGTAGGTGTAAACATAACCTTTTTTCCACAACATTTTCTTGGACTATCTGGAATACCACGACGCTACTCCGATTACCCAGACGCATACACAATATGAAATACCATCTCATCCATAGGCTCATTTATTTCCCTAACAGCAGTCATGTTAATAATTTTTATTATCTGAGAAGCATTTGCATCCAAACGAGAAGTCCTAACTGTAGATCTAACCACAACAAATCTAGAATGACTAAATGGATGCCCTCCACCATACCACACATTTGAAGAACCTACATATATTAATTCAAAATAAGAAAGGAAGGAATCGAACCCCCTATTACTGGTTTCAAGCCAACATCATAACCATTATGTCTTTCTCAATCAATGAGATGTTAGTAAAATATTACATAACTTTGTCGAAGTTAAGTTACAAGTGAAAATCCTGTACATCTCATATGGCATACCCCATACAATTAGGCTTTCAAGATGCAACATCACCCATTATAGAAGAACTACTACATTTCCATGATCATACACTAATAATTGTCTTTTTAATTAGCTCACTAGTACTCTACATTATCTCACTCATACTAACAACAAAACTAACCCATACTAGTACAATAGACGCACAAGAAATCGAGACAATTTGAACAATTTTACCAGCTATCATCTTAATTCTAATTGCCCTCCCATCCTTACGAATCCTATATATAATAGACGAAATTAACAACCCCTCCCTTACAGTAAAAACCATAGGACACCAATGATATTGAAGTTACGAATATACAGACTATGAAGACCTGAACTTTGATTCTTATATAATCCCAACATCAGAGTTAAAACCAGGAGAACTACGACTACTAGAAGTAGATAACCGAGTGGTATTACCAATAGAAATAACAATCCGAATACTAATCTCCTCTGAAGATGTACTACACTCATGAGCTGTACCTTCATTGGGGCTAAAGACAGATGCAATTCCAGGCCGTCTAAATCAAACAACCCTTATATCAACCCGACCAGGTCTATATTACGGACAGTGTTCAGAAATTTGTGGATCTAATCACAGTTTCATGCCTATCGTTCTAGAATTAGTCCCACTAAAATATTTTGAAAAATGATCTGCATCAATACTGTAAAATCACCAAGAAGCTATTTTAGCACTAACCTTTTAAGTTAGAGACTGAGAGTAAAGTACTCTCCTTGATGATATGCCACAACTAGACACATCCACATGACTCATAATAATTCTGTCAATATTCCTAACTCTTTTTATTATTTTCCAACTAAAAATCTCCAAACACAATTTCTTTCACAATCCTGAATCAACATTAACCAAAGCACAAAAACAAAATACTCCTTGAGAAACAAAATGAACGAAAATCTATTTGCCTCTTTCATTACCCCAATAATTCTAGGCCTTCCCCTTGCTACTCTCATTGTCATATTCCCTAGTCTATTATTCCCAACATCAAATCGATTAGTCAATAATCGTCTCCTTTCCCTTCAACAATGAATACTTCAACTTGTATCAAAACAAATAATGGGAATTCACAACACTAAAGGACAAACATGGACACTTATACTAATATCCCTAATCTTATTTATTGGCTCAACAAATCTACTAGGCCTACTCCCTCACTCATTCACACCAACTACACAACTATCAATAAACCTAGGCATGGCTATCCCCTTATGAGCAGGCGCTGTAATTACAGGATTCCGCAATAAAACTAAAGCATCTCTTGCTCACTTCCTACCACAAGGAACACCCACTCCACTAATCCCAATGCTAGTAATTATCGAAACTATTAGCCTCTTTATCCAACCAATAGCCTTAGCAGTACGATTAACAGCCAATATTACTGCAGGACACCTATTAATTCATCTAATCGGAGGAGCCACACTTGCACTAATAAATATTAGCGCCACAACAGCTCTTATCACATTCATCATCCTAATCCTACTCACAATTCTCGAGTTTGCAGTAGCCATAATTCAAGCTTATGTATTTACTCTTCTAGTTAGCCTATACCTGCATGACAACACATAATGACACACCAAACCCACGCCTACCACATAGTAAACCCAAGTCCCTGGCCTCTCACAGGGGCCTTATCAGCCCTCCTCATAACATCTGGCCTAATTATATGATTCCACTTTAACTCAATAACCTTGCTTATACTTGGCCTAACCACAAACATACTCACAATATACCAATGATGACGAGATATTATCCGAGAAAGTACCTTTCAAGGACATCATACCCCAACCGTCCAAAAAGGCCTCCGTTATGGAATAATTCTTTTTATTATTTCTGAAGTATTATTCTTTACTGGATTCTTCTGAGCATTTTACCACTCAAGCCTTGCCCCTACACCTGAACTAGGCGGCTGCTGACCCCCAACAGGCATCCACCCGCTCAATCCCCTAGAAGTCCCACTACTTAATACCTCCGTCTTACTAGCCTCAGGAGTCTCCATTACATGAGCCCATCACAGCCTTATAGAAGGAAGTCGCAACCACATACTACAAGCCTTATTTATCACTATTGCACTGGGCGTATATTTTACATTACTACAAGCCTCAGAATACTATGAAGCACCCTTCACCATCTCAGACGGAGTCTATGGTTCAACCTTCTTCGTAGCTACGGGCTTCCACGGTCTCCACGTCATTATTGGATCCACTTTCCTAATTGTCTGTTTTTTCCGTCAACTAAAATTCCATTTTACTTCCAACCATCATTTCGGCTTCGAAGCTGCAGCCTGATACTGACATTTTGTAGACGTAGTATGACTTTTCCTCTATGTATCTATTTATTGATGAGGTTCATATTCTTTTAGTATCAACTAGTACAACTGACTTCCAATCAGTTAGTTTCGGTTAAATCCGAAAAAGAATAATAAACCTAATACTAGCTCTTCTGACCAACCTCACATTAGCCACATTACTCGTTATCATTGCATTTTGACTTCCCCAGCTAAACGTATACTCAGAAAAAACAAGCCCATATGAATGTGGATTTGACCCAATAGGGTCAGCCCGCCTACCCTTCTCCATAAAATTCTTCCTGGTAGCCATTACATTTCTCCTCTTTGACCTAGAAATTGCACTTCTCCTACCATTACCCTGAGCCTCACAAACTACTAATCTAAACACTATACTCACCATGGCCCTCCTCCTAATCCTACTACTAGCTGTAAGCCTAGCCTACGAATGAACTCAAAAGGGCCTAGAATGAACCGAATATGGTATTTAGTTTAAAATAAAATAAATGATTTCGACTCATTAGATTATGATCAAACTCATAATTACCAAATGTCCCTAGTCTATATAAATATCATAGTAGCATTTACAGTATCCCTTACAGGCCTACTAATATACCGATCCCATCTAATATCATCTCTTCTATGCCTAGAGGGAATAATATTATCTTTATTTGTTATAGCTACCCTAACAATCCTAAATACCCACTTCACCCTAGCTAGTATGATACCCATTATCCTGCTAGTCTTCGCAGCTTGTGAAGCAGCACTAGGCCTATCCCTACTAGTAATAGTATCAAATACATATGGTACTGACTATGTACAAAACCTCAATCTACTCCAATGCTAAAATACATTATCCCCACAATAATACTTATACCCCTAACCTGATTATCAAAAAACAATATAATCTGAATTAACTCCACAACCCACAGTCTACTCATCAGTCTCTCAAGCCTACTCCTCATAAACCAATTTAGCGACAACAGCCTTAACTTCTCATTAGTTTTCTTCTCCGACTCTCTATCAACACCTCTACTAATTTTAACCATGTGACTTCTTCCTCTAATACTAATAGCTAGCCAATATCACTTATCAAAAGAAAACTTAACTCGAAAAAAACTATTCATTACTATACTGATTCTATTACAACTATTTCTAATTATAACCTTCACCGCCACAGAACTAATCCTTTTCTACATTTTATTTGAAGCAACACTAGTCCCAACACTCATTATCATCACCCGCTGAGGAAACCAAACAGAACGTCTAAACGCTGGTCTCTACTTCCTATTTTACACACTAGCAGGCTCTCTTCCACTGTTAGTTGCACTAGTCTATATTCAAAATACAGTAGGATCCCTAAACTTTTTGATACTCCAATATTGAGTACAACCAATACCCAGCTCCTGATCAAATGTATTTATATGACTAGCATGTATAATAGCCTTTATGGTAAAAATACCACTATACGGCCTCCACCTCTGACTACCAAAAGCCCACGTAGAAGCCCCTATTGCAGGCTCCATAGTCCTTGCAGCTATTCTACTAAAACTAGGGGGGTACGGTATACTACGAATCACAATATTCCTAAATCCAACCACTGAATTTATAGCATACCCATTCATCATACTATCCTTATGAGGCATAATCATAACCAGCTCAATCTGCCTCCGCCAAACAGACTTAAAGTCACTCATCGCATACTCCTCTGTTAGCCACATAGCACTCGTCATCGTAGCCATCCTCATCCAAACACCCTGAAGCTACATAGGAGCTACAGCCTTGATAATTGCACACGGTCTCACATCCTCTATACTCTTCTGTCTAGCAAACTCTAATTACGAACGAATCCACAGCCGAACAATAATTCTAGCCCGCGGCCTACAAACACTCCTGCCTCTAATAGCCACCTGATGACTCCTAGCAAGTCTAACTAATCTAGCCCTACCCCCAACAATCAACTTAATCGGAGAATTATTCGTAGTAATATCAACTTTCTCATGGTCTAACATTACAATCATCTTAATAGGAGTAAACATAGTAATCACCGCCCTATACTCTTTGTACATATTAATTACAACACAACGAGGAAAATATACCCATCACATCAACAATATCTCACCCTCCTTCACACGAGAAAATGCCCTTATATCATTACACATCCTACCACTACTATTATTATCCCTAAACCCAAAAATTATTCTAGGGCCCCTCTACTGTAAATATAGTTTAAAAAAAACACTAGATTGTGAATCTAATAATAGAAGTCCATTACCTTCTTATTTACCGAAAAAGTACGCAAGAACTGCTAATTCTATGCCTCCATGTCTAACAACATGGCTTTTTCAAACTTTTAAAGGATAGTAGTTATCCATTGGTCTTAGGAACCAAAAAATTGGTGCAACTCCAAATAAAAGTAATTAACCTATTCTCCTCCTTCACATTAATCACCCTACTCCTACTAACTGTACCCATCATAATAACAAGTTTCAACACCTATAAGACTATCAACTACCCTCTCTACGTGAAAACAACCATCTCATATGCCTTCATCACCAGCATAATCCCCACAATAATATTTATCCATACGGGCCAAGAAATAATTATTTCAAACTGACACTGATTAACTATCCAAACCCTTAAATTATCACTAAGCTTCAAGATAGACTACTTCTCAATAATATTTGTTCCAGTAGCATTATTTGTCACGTGATCTATCATAGAATTCTCAATATGATATATACACTCAGACCCAAACATTGATAAATTCTTTAAATACCTCTTATTATTCCTCATTACCATACTAATCCTTGTTACAGCAAACAACCTATTCCAACTGTTCATTGGCTGAGAAGGCGTTGGAATTATATCATTCCTACTTATTGGATGATGACATGGGCGGGCAGATGCAAATACAGCAGCCCTCCAAGCAATCCTATATAATCGCATTGGAGACATTGGATTTATTTTAGCAATAGCATGGTTCCTAACCAATCTTAACACCTGAGATCTCCAACAAATCTTTATACTGAACCCAGAAAACTCTAATATACCCCTAATAGGCCTCGTACTAGCCGCGACCGGAAAATCTGCCCAATTCGGCCTACATCCATGACTACCATCAGCAATAGAAGGTCCTACCCCTGTTTCAGCATTACTCCATTCAAGCACAATAGTCGTAGCAGGCATTTTCTTATTAATCCGCTTCTACCCACTAACAGAAAATAATAAATTTATCCAATCTACCATACTATGCCTAGGAGCCATCACTACGTTATTCACAGCAATATGCGCCCTCACCCAAAACGACATTAAAAAAATCATTGCTTTCTCTACATCCAGCCAATTAGGCCTCATAATAGTAACAATTGGCATTAATCAACCATATCTAGCATTCCTTCATATCTGCACCCATGCCTTCTTTAAAGCCATACTATTTATATGCTCCGGTTCTATTATCCACAGCCTAAACGATGAACAAGATATTCGAAAAATAGGAGGCCTGTTCAAAGCAATACCATTCACCACAACAGCCCTAATCATTGGCAGCCTTGCACTAACAGGAATCCCCTTTCTTACCGGATTCTATTCCAAAGACCTAATTATCGAAGCTGCCAATACGTCATATACCAACGCCTGAGCCCTCTTAATAACATTAACTGCCACCTCCTTCACAGCTATCTACAGCACCCGCATTATCTTTTTTGCACTCTTAGGACAACCTCGATTTCCAACTCTAATTATCATTAATGAAAACAACCCCTTTTTAATCAACTCCATCAAACGCCTCCTAATCGGAAGTCTTTTCGCTGGGTTCATCATCTCAAACAACATTCCTCCAACAACAGTACCCCAAATAACCATGCCCTACTACTTAAAAATAACAGCCCTAGCAGTTACAATCCTAGGTTTTATTTTAGCACTAGAAATTAACAATCTAACCCAAAACCTAAAATTTAATTACTCATCAAACATATTTAAATTCTCCAACCTTCTAGGGTATTTCCCCACAATTATACACCGTCTAGCCCCCTATTTAAACCTAACAATAAGCCAAAAATCAGCATCCTCTCTCCTAGATCTAATCTGACTAGAAAATATTTTACCAAAAACTACCTCACTAATTCAAATGAACATATCCATAATAATCACAAACCAAAAGGGCCTAATCAAACTATATTTTCTCTCCTTTCTAGTCACAATTCTCATTAGTATCGTCCTATTTAATTTCCACGAGTAATCTCCATAATAACAACAACACCAATCAATAAAGACCAACCAGTTACAATAACCAATCAAGTACCATAACTATACAAAGCCGCAATCCCCATAGCCTCCTCACTAAAAAATCCAGAATCCCCAGTATCATAAATTACTCAATCCCCCAAACCATTAAACTTAAACACAACCTCCACCTCCTCATCCTTCAATACATAATAGATTATCACAAACTCCATTAACAAACCAGTAATAAAAGCTCCCAAAACAGTTTTATTAGAGACCCAAATCTCAGGGTACTGTTCCGTAGCCATAGCTGTCGTATAACCAAAAACCACTATTATTCCCCCCAAATAAATTAAAAAAACTATTAAACCTAAAAAAGACCCGCCAAAATTCAACACAATCCCACAACCAACTCCACCACTCACAATCAACCCTAACCCCCCATAAATAGGTGAAGGTTTCGAAGAAAATCCCACGAAACCAATCACAAAAATTACACTCAAAATAAATACAATATATACTATCATTATTCTTGCATGGAATCTAACCATGACTAATGATATGAAAAACCATCGTTGTCATTCAACTACAAGAACACTAATGACCAATATTCGAAAATCTCACCCATTAATAAAGATTGTGAACAATGCATTCATTGATCTCCCAGCCCCATCAAACATCTCATCCTGATGAAACTTTGGCTCCCTACTAGGCATCTGCCTAATCATCCAAATCCTAACAGGCCTATTTCTAGCAATACATTACACCTCTGATACAATAACAGCATTTTCCTCCGTCACTCACATTTGCCGAGACGTTAATTACGGCTGAACTATTCGATATATACACGCAAATGGAGCATCAATATTCTTTATCTGCCTGTTTATACATGTAGGACGAGGCCTATACTACGGATCATACACATTCCTAGAAACATGAAACATCGGAGTCATCCTCCTATTTACAGTAATAGCCACAGCATTCATAGGATATGTCCTACCTTGAGGACAAATATCTTTCTGAGGAGCGACAGTTATTACCAATCTTCTCTCAGCAATTCCATACATTGGTACTAATCTGGTTGAATGAATTTGAGGAGGCTTCTCAGTAGATAAAGCAACACTCACCCGATTCTTTGCCTTCCACTTCATTCTCCCATTTATCATCGCAGCACTCGCTATGGTCCACCTACTCTTTCTCCACGAAACAGGATCCAACAACCCAACAGGAATCACATCAGATATAGACAAAATCCCATTCCACCCCTACTACACCATCAAAGACATTCTAGGTGTCCTATTACTAATCTTAGTCTTAATAACACTAGTACTATTCACACCTGATTTACTCGGAGACCCGGACAATTATACCCCAGCAAACCCATTAAATACGCCCCCACATATTAAACCCGAATGATACTTCCTATTTGCATATGCCATTCTACGATCAATTCCCAACAAACTAGGAGGAGTACTAGCCTTAGTCTTATCCATCCTAATTTTAATCTTCATACCCCTACTTCATACGTCTAAACAACGAAGTATAATATTCCGACCTCTCAGCCAATGCCTATTTTGAATCTTAGTAGCAGACCTACTAACACTCACATGAATTGGAGGACAACCAGTCGAACACCCATATATTATTATTGGACAACTAGCGTCTATCATATACTTCCTTCTTATTCTAGTAATAATACCAGTAGCTAGCATAGTTGAAAATAATCTCTTAAAATGAAGACAAGTCTTTGTAGTATACACAATACACTGGTCTTGTAAACCAGAAAAGGAGAACAACTAACCTCCCTAAGACTCAAGGAAGAAGCTATAGCTCCACTATCAACACCCAAAGCTGAAGTTCTATTTAAACTATTCCCTGACAACTATTGATATACCCCCATAATTATCAAGAACTTTTTTAGTATTAAAATTCTCAAAACCTCTAATAATTCAACACAATTTTGGACTCAATAACATAATAACTGCCCCACGTACTAACAATGTACAAATTTTACCTGTATATAAATAAACACATAATATCAATGTAATAAAAAAATAACTGCCCCACGTACTAACAATGTACAAATTTTACCTGTATATAAATAAACACATAATATCAATGTAATAAAAAACAGTGATGTATAGTACATAATATTAATGTACTAGGACATATTATGTATATAGTACATTATATTATATGCCCCATGCATATAAGCAAGTATAATACTTCATTAATAGTACATAGTACATATAGTCATTGATCGTTCATAGCACATTAAGTCAAATCAATTCTCGTCAACATGCATATCCTGCCCCTTAGATCACGAGCTTAATCACCATGCCGCGTGAAACCAGCAACCCGCTTGGCAGGGATTTCTCTTCTCGCTCCGGGCCCATAACTTGTGGGGGTAGCTATTTAATGAACTTTATCAGACATCTGGTTCTTTCTTCAGGGCCATGTTCTTGAAGTCGCTCATTCTTTCCTCTTAAATAAGACATCTCGATGGACTAGTGGCTAATCAGCCCATGCTCACACATAACTGTGCTGTCATACATTTGGTATTTTTTAATTTTTGGGGATGCTTGGACTCAGCTATGGCCGTCTGAGGCCCTGACCCGGAGCATTTATTGTAGCTGGACTTAACTGCATCTTGAGCATCACCATAATGGTAGGCACGAGCATCACAGTCAATGGTAGCAGGACATAAAACTGTATTATACATATTAATCCATTATCCCCCCCTTCCCCCTTATATACCTACCATCATTTTTGACACGCTCCCCCCTAGATACTTATCCAAATTTATTACGTTTTCAATACTCAAATTAGCACTCCATATAAAATAAGCATGTAAGTGCTTGCTTGCATCACAATATCTA